CATCCTGTAGATTTTTCATTCCGTGTTGGAATAGAACCGTAATTTATTCCTTGTTATTAGACGAGGTTTTACGAAAAAATTCTTTCTAGGAGAGAGCAAATATTTCTTTTTTTGTTCGATGCGAAGACATAGGAAAAACCATTTTTTTTCATTCTATTTAATTTATAATGAAAAGGGATTCCATCCTATTCATATATAGTGAAGTCTTACTCCCGGATTCCCACAAAACAAAAGAGAATCCTTTTTTTTTTTGACACTTCAGTGATTGAATTTCGATGTTTCGTCTATTTCTATTAGAAAATAAGATAAGATAGAATAAACATATTTTTTTATCGAAATAAAGAAGTGTGGATCCAATGGCTATTCATTTATTGTATTTTTAGACAAATTCATAAAAAGTTTTATGTCTAAAGTATTGACAATCAATACCCATATCCATATAATAATATGGATATGACTGGGGAACACGAAATCCAAAATTTCAAGGCCGCGCTTGCGAATCAATATCGCAGGCTTAGCAACCTGTATAGAATCGATAGAATCAATTTGGATTTTCGATTTGGATTTTCTATATTATTTCTATTTATTATCTAAAATATGGGAGCAACCAATATGGGCAAAGGATATTTGAATTCAAAATCTTGTTTTAGTTTGAACTGTTGTTTTAGTTCAAACTGGTGTTTTAATCCGATTTTGTTTAAGACTCCATTGACGTCGAAAGATGGGATAAGTAGTTCAATGGGCCTTAGTGACTTTTTTGAAAATGCTGATGAAAACTTTTTGTCAGAAAATGGTTCCGTGTACGATATTCAATCTAGTTCGAATAATCCCATTTCTCGATCTAATAACAATTATCCTCATGGGGAAATCAACAATCGTTCTGGATCTTCTAAACCATTTCCTGACCTCGGTATTCATATGCCCAGTGGGGGCGACAGTAGTCACATTGGAGATACTGGTAATGGGGCTTCGTCTTTTGAGAAAGGCGGAACATGTGATGAAAGCGGGGAGTTCAACCTACCAAACCCCGCGAAGGGTAATGATTTACCTCTAAGAGGGGATTCGAAAGATCAAAAATCGACTGATGGGGATTCGAAAGATCAAAAATCGACTGATGGGGATTCGAAAGATCAAAAATCGACTGATGGGGATTCGAAAGATCAAAAATCGACTGATGGGGATTCGAAAAATCAAAAACCGAAAGATAATGATTCGGACCCGACCCATTCGGATGATTCAGATCAGACCCATTTGGATGATTCGGACCCGGCCCATTCTGATGATTCAGATCAGACCCATTTGGATGATTCGGACCCGGCCCATTCTGATGATTCAGATCAGACCCATTTGGATGATTCGGGCCCGGCCCATTCGGATGATTCGAATCAGACCCATTCGTATCGTAGGGGTACTCCTCCACACATTGCGGCTTTGTGGGTTCAATGCGAGGATTGTCTTGGATTAAATTATAAGAGATTCTTAAAGGAACGAAATAATATGTGTGAACACTGTCCATATCATTTCAAAATGAATAGTCCAGAAAGAATCGAATTTTTGATCGACCCCAATACTTGGGATCCTATCGATGAAGACATGGCCTCTCCGGATCCCGATCCCTATGAATCGGATTCGAAGGAGGATAACTTTTCAGAAGATGAAGATACCATTGGGTTTGATTTAGAGAAGGATAACTTTTCAGAAGAGCGTTCTGAATGGGATTCGGAGGAGGATAACTTTTCAGAAGAGCGTTCTGAATGGGATTCGGAGGAGGATAACTTTTCAAAAGATCCTTCTGAGTGGGATTCGGAGGAGGATAACTTTTCAAAAGATCCTTCTGAGTGGGATTCGGAGGAGGAGAAGGGCAAGTCCTATGAAGATCGTCTTGATTCTTATCGAAGAAAGACAGGATTAAATGAGGCTGTTCAAACAGGCGTAGGTCAACTAAATGGTATTCCCGCAGCTTTTGGGATTATGGAATTTGAGTTTATGGGGGGCAGTATGGGATCCGTAGTTGGAGAGAAAATCGCCCGTTTGGTTGAGTACGCTACCAATCAATCTCTACCTCTTATTATAGTATGCGCTTCGGGTGGGGCACGCGTGCAAGAAGGAAGTTTGAGCTTGATGCAAATGGCTAAAATATCATCTGCCCTATTGGATTATGATCAATCCAATAACAAGTTATTATATATATCAATCCTTGCATCTCCTACTACTGGTGGGGTAACAGCTAGTTTTGGTACGTTGGCAGATATCATTATTGCCGAGCCCAATTCCTACATTGCATTTGCGGGTAAAAGAGTAATTGAAGAAACATTGAAGGAACCAATACCCGAGGGTTCACAAGAGGCTGAACCTTTATTCGAGAAGGGCATACTCGACCTAATCATCCCACGGAAGCTTTTAAAAGATGTTCTGACTGAGTTTTTGAAATTCCACAGCTTGAATCCTTTGAATTCCAATTCAATCAAGTAGAGCGCGCTAAGTTCCATTATTTTAGTTGTAGCTAACAAGTAGTTAGCTTATCGGAATCAAAGTAAATAAGTGGATTTTTCTTTGCTGATCTAAGATCTAATTGTAGAAATATGAGTTTCATAATTATTGACAATTATTAGTTAGGGTACATGAATATATCATGAACTATTGCATATATCATGAACTATTGCTATGTCATGTTATAACAATATAACATTCTGTTAAATCGAGTTATTGACAATTAATGGTTATGGGTTCTAAAATATATCATGAACTATTGTTATGTCATGTTATAACAATATAACATTCTGTTAAATCGAGTTACCCATTTTATGACAACTTTCAATTTTCCCTCTATTTTTGTGCCTTTAATAGGTCTGGTATTTCCGGCAATGGCAATGGCTTCTTTATTTCTTGTTGTTCAAAAAAACAAGATTGTTTAGATCTGAGGGGACAAAATATCATCTGTTTTTTTTGAAACTTAGATTTGTAACGTAACACAGATATTTATGTCAGGAAATAGGTTTCAAATAGATCAAGGGCGCAGGATGCCTAAAAAGTCGACGGATCTATGATTTGAAGTTTTATTTCCGATTTTACTATTCGTATTTTTAACTAGAAAAAATTCATAATGATCCGGTTAGGATCAATCTAAGCCAGCCCATTACGTATATGATTCAATATGCCAACTAGTCAACAACTTCTTAGAAATGCAAGACAGCCAATTCGAAATGTCGTGAAAACCCGGGCTCTTCGGGGATGTCCTCAGCGTCGAGGAACATGTACTAGGGTGTATGTGCGACTCGTTTAGATCATGAACTGACACAAAAAAAGCAAGAAAACCGCTTTCCAGTATGAATGATGAGTACCAGTGAATAGGATAGAATGGAAAAAGGAACTCCATTCACTATCTAAAACTAAAATAAACCAATCAATCCCTCTATTGTGTAGAAAGTTTATGGTTTCCATTGGTGCAAATCCAATCAACTGAATTTAAGATGAGAAGCAATTCTCCATTGGTAGCAAATGGTTATCCATTAAGCGGAGGAAATCTTATTGAAATTCAAAAAAAAAAACAGAAAAATGAAGTTCTCACTCGGTCAAGAACGGACTACGAGGGTCAGCTACCCAGCTAACTTTCATAATTAAATACCGTTACTGTATAGGTGGGTCTCAGTGTGAAAGACCTGTTACTGAATAATTCAGGGGTAGAGCCAAAGAGTGTGGTGTGAACTATACAAGTTACCAATAAGATTGATTAAATGAAGTGAAGGCTCCGGTGTATAGAGAAGACCTCACCGTTTAAGAAATAACCATAGAAACGATGGAACCCACTATTTCTTTATCCATTCAATTTAGATTTCTTTTTCTATTTTTGACACCTAGCAAAAGAAAATTTCTTATTTCTTTAGTAAAATACCTAAACAAAGAAAAAATCGTGGTCGGGAAGGTTATAGTAGCCAAAGCCATTGGAATTTGTATTTTATACATTGGAAAAATCCGTTTGATTATTAATAGACCAGGACAGGGAAAAGAATAACTGAAAGAAAAGAAATAGTTATTTGTCAAAGTTTTATTTATTCAATGACCAGAACTAAACGCGGATACCCAGCTCGGAGACATAGAACAAAAAGTGGTTCATTTGTATCAAGTTTTCGAGGGGCGCATTCAAGACTTACTCGAACTATTGCTGAACAGGAAATAAGAGCTTTGTTTTCGGCTCATCGGGATAGGGATAAACAAAAGATAAATTTTCGTCGTTTGTGGATCACTCGGATAAACGCAGCAATTCGAGAAAGAGTAGTATACTATAACTATAGTAAATTCATACATGATCTATACAAGAGACAGTTGCTTTTTAATCGTAAAATACTGGCCCAAATAACTATAGCAAGTAGGAATTGTCTTTATATAATTTCCAACGAAATCAGAAAAGAAGTAGAATACACCGGAATAATTGTAAATAGAGTTGCCCGGAGAATGCACTCCGGGCAGGGGGAGTGGAAATTACTATGAGAAAATATGCTAAAGTAGTCAAAATGAATGAACACGTTCAATCAAAAATCTTTTTTTTGCGATTCGTTTTTTTCTTACGACACGAGAATCAAATCTGGATTCTCGGATTTGTCGAACAAAACACCAATCCGCGTTTGAGTTCGGATTGGAATTCTGATTCAAGTGAACAAAGAATAAGCCTATTTATTTATGGTTCTAAGACCAGTCGTTCTAGCGGTCGGCTTGGTTCTTTTTCGGGTTCTAAGACCAGTCGTTCTAGCGGTCCGCTTGGTTCTTTTCCATTTTTTCTCATTATCGAGAAAAGGTAACAAAGCTAAAATACGAGCGCGTTTTATAGTAAGAGTAATAAATCGTTGTTGTTTCAAGGTTAATCTAGTCACTCGTCTAGATAATATTTTTCCTTGTTGACTAATAAATCGACTAATTAAACTAATGTTTCTCAGATCAATTCGATCCCCCGGTTGAATCGGGGACAAAGGCCTACGAAAAGATCGCTTTTTTTTCTTTTTTTT